TAAAATAATTTTTTATTTTATTATTAAATAACTAACAAAATTACGCTAACAATTAAGTTAATAATTATTATAAATTATCTTGTTTATAATTATAGTTTTTATTTTTGATATTTAAAATCTTTATAATTATTAAAATAGATGAATAATTGTATAAATTAAATTTATTTTAAGAAAATTTGAGGGGGTTTCATAAAACATTTAACAATTAAATCATAAAAAATAAAAGTAAATTTATATTAAAAAAATCAAGTTTTTTTTTATAACTTTTTTTAAAAAGTTTTTTTTAAAAAATGTTTAAATTAAGAATTTTTTTTTGATATTTATTTTCTTAATAAAAAAAAATCATTATTTTTTATGCGCATGTATAATAAATATTTAATATATATATAATTGAATATATATAATTATATAATAACTCCTACTCTTAGTAATAAAAGAGTAGGAGTTATATATATATATATAAATTATATATGTATATATATATATTATATGTATGTGTGTATATATTACATATATACACACATACATACATATAAATATATTATATATATATATATTATATAAATTATATATATATATATAATTATATATATATATATATATTATTATATGTATGTGTGTATATATTACATATATACACACATACATACATATAAATATATTATATATATATATATATTATATAAATTATATATATATATATAATTATATATATATATATATTATTATTATATTATTTAAATATATTTATACATAAAAATTTAATTTTACAATTAAATTATGTATTAACTTTGCATTAATTAAAATTAAATATTAATTTTACTTATATTTAATTAGATGAATATATTAATTTTAACGGTGTCTTCAGTTTTAAGAGGAAAAAAAAAAACTGAAGACACCTATTTCTAACGTCAAGACGATTAAAATAGTTAAAAAATATATTTATTAAAAGTTATATTAATATCTCTAAATATTTAATTGTTAGTGTAATTTTGTTAGTTATTTAATATATTTTATTTTAGTATTTTTAATTTCTTGTTTATTTTATTTACATGTAAATTATTATTAAAAATTTCAAAATAAATGTGCAGTAAATATTTTTTTAAATAAGAGAAATCTTGAATTAGGAATTTATTAAATAATTAACTAATATTGTGCCAGCAGTTGCGGTTATACAATAAATTTAAAGGAATTTATTAGGTATATTAATTATGATATAAATTGAAATTAATAATAATATTTAAAGGTAAAATTTTTATATTATTTTATTTCTTATTTTGTTAATTAAGAAATAAATTAATAAATCAGGATTAGATACCCTGTTATTTAATGTAAAATATCTGGAGTAGTAAAAGTTATAATCTCAAAACTCAAAAGATTTGGCGGTATTTTATCTTATTAGAGGAACCTGTTTATTAATTGATATTCCACAACTATAATTTATTTTTATTAATTTACTTGTATGCCGCCGTCATGAGTATATTTATAAGTTTATTTTCTTTATTTTTATAAAAATTTATGTTAGGTCAAGGTGCAGTTTATAAAAGAATAAAATGGGTTACATTAAAAATTATGAATGAAATTAATATTAAATATTTATTAAAGAAATAGGATTTAAAAGTAAATTTATTATAGAATTAATATGAATTTAGATTCTAAAATATGTACATATTGCCCGTCACTCTTATATAAAATAAGATAAGTCGTAACATAGTAGGCGTACCGGAAGGTGTGCCTGGAAAGAAAATGAATAGCTAATTTAAGTTTATTTTTTACATTAATAAGATACTGTAAAGTTTCATTTTAATTAAATTAAAATTTTAAAGGGACTTAGTGATAAATTTATTGTGTATTATTGTGAGAAGGGGAACTCATATTAATATTATAATAATAAATTCACTTGTTGTACCTTTTGTATCAGGGTTAATTTAATAAATTATTTTAAAATATTTTCTCGAAAGAAAAAGATTTAATTTAATAAAATTATATTTATGTAGTAAAATAAATATTAATATAGATTTAGGTTTGAAAAAAATTTAGATTTTTCATATCTAGTTACTTTATTTTTAATAAAATTAAGTTAATTTAAGTAAGAGGGGTATTTAAATTAATAAAATTTATAGGGATAAGCTTATAAAATACATTATAGTATATTGTAATTATTAATTTGTATGTTTAGAAATAGCATTCATTTAATTTGTAAAAATTATTTTAATTATTTTAGTTATTTAAAAAAAATTAAACTTTAAAAGAGGGGTTAAAGTTTGTTTAATTGAATAAATTATTTTAATTAAAAATGATTAAATTAGTAGAATTAGAAATATCTGTTAAGAATTCGGCAAATAGAATTTTCAACTGTTTATCAAAAACATTTCTGAGAGAGAAATATTTTTGGTATAACCTGCTCAATGCTTAGGTAAATAGCTGCAGTATTATGACTGTACAAAGGTAGCATAATAATTAGTCTTTTAATTAAAGGCTTGTATGAATGGTTGAATGTAAAATTAGCTTTTTTGTAGATATAAAAATTTAATTTAATTTTTGAGTTAAAAAGCTTAAATATTTAAAAGGGACGAGAAGACCCTATAGAATTTTAAAATGAAAATGAAATTGTATTTTTTAATTGGGGTGATTAGAAAAAAACATTTCTTTTTTTAATTCATTGATAAATGAATGGAAGATCCTATTTTAGAAAAAAAGATTAAATTACCTTAGGGATAACAGCATAATTTTTTTTTTAAGTTCATATTTATGAAAAAGTTTATGACCTCGATGTTGAATTAAAATTATATTTAAATGTAGGTGTTTATGTATAAAGTCTGTTCGACTTAATTATTTTACATGATTTGAGTTCAGACCGGCGTGAGCCAGGTTGGTTTCTATCTTTTTACTAATTATTAATTTAGTACGAAAGGATTAATTATTTTAATTTATATTATATTTGTAAATTTCATTATATCTATTTTGACAGATTTAATGTGTTAAGTTTAGAATTTATTTATGTAGAAATTATTTACAAGTAGAAATATATTTAAATATAATTTCTTTAGTTTTAATAATACTTTTTTCTTTAATTAGTGTTGCTTTTTTAACTTTATTAGAACGTAAAATTTTAGGTTATCTTCAAATTCGTAAGGGTCCTGTAAAGGTTGGTTTTATAGGATTATTCCAACCATTTTCTGATGCTGTAAAATTATTTACTAAGGAATTAATTTTTCCTAGTAAAGTTAATGTTTATCCTTATATATTTAGTCCTTTAAGAATATTAATCATTAGTTTAATTGTTTGATTGGTGTTTCCTTATTGATATGTAGTATTAAGTTGAAAATACAGACTTATATTTATATTTGTAATTTTAAGAATAAGAGTTTATGGTATTATAATTTCTGGTTGATCTTCTAATTCAATTTATTCTATATTAGGATGTGTACGAGCTATTGCACAATCAATTTCATATGAAGTAAGTTTTTTTCTTCTTTTTTTATGTTTAATATTTAGTATTTCAAGTTTATCTATTATTGATTTTATATATTTTCAATATAAAATTTGATTTATTGTGATTTTATTTCCTGTATTTATTATATTATTTGTTTCATTTCTTGCAGAATTGAATCGAACTCCTTTTGATTTTTCTGAGGGGGAATCTGAATTAGTTTCAGGATTTAATATTGAATTTGGAAGCTTTAGATTTGCTTTTATTTTTTTAGGAGAATATTTAAGTATTTTATTTTCTAGTTTAATTTTAATTCTTTTATTTATAGGTAGAATTAGTTTTAATATTGATTTTTATTTAAAATTCATATTTATAAGTTTTTTTATTATCATTGTCCGTGGAACGCTTCCACGGTATCGTTATGATAAACTTATAAATTTATGTTGAAAGACATACTTAGGATGTATTTTAATATTAATTATTTTTTATTTAAGACTTTTTTATTTATAAATTATTACGGTAAATTTGAGTAATCTAAGCAAAGGATTAATTCATTTTTTACTTTCAAGGTAAATATTTTTAATAAATTACAAAGCTTTAATTATTTATTTTAATAAGTAATCTCACATTTGTTGAGTAAGTGGTAGTAGTATAAATAATATAAAATAAGAAATAGTTAAACATTGTCTAATTCAAGTATAAGGATTTTCTACAGGTTTTATTCCAATTCAAGTTAATAAAATAGTATTATTAATTCATATTCAAAATAAATGTTGTCTAATAGGGTAAAATTGCATTCCTTTAAAGAAATTTATAGGGAAAAATAAATAAGAAATTAAAATTAAAATTGATGAAAGTAAAGCAATTACTCCTCCTAATTTATTAGGAATAGCTCGTAAAATTGAATAAGCAAATAAAAAATATCATTCAGGTTGAATATGTAATGGAGTATTTAAAGGATTTGCAGGAATAAAATTATCTGGATCATTTAATATATAAGGACTATAAAAAATTAAAGTAATAAATAATAAAATAAAAATTAAATATCCTAACATATCTTTAATTAAAAAATAAGGATAAAAAGGAATTTTATCATTATTTAAAGGTAACCCTAAAGGATTAGATGATCCTGTTTCATGTAAAAAAATTAAATGAATTATAATAATACCTGATAATATAAAAGGTATAAGAAAATGTAATGTAAAAAATCGAGTTAAAGTAGGATTATCTACTGCAAATCCTCCCCATAATCATAATACAAGAGTTTCTCCTAAATAAGGAATTGCTGATAATAAATTAGTAATTACTGTTGCTCCTCAAAAAGATATTTGCCCTCATGGTAACACATACCCTATAAATGCTGTACCTATAAGTAAAAATAAAATAATAATTCCTCTTAATCATGTTTTTTTAAGTTGAGATGAATTAAAATATAAACCTCGTCCAATATGTAGATATATAAAAATAAAAAAAAATGAAGCTCCATTTGAATGAATAATACGAATTATTCATCCATTATTTACATCTCGACAAATATGAATGATTCTTTCAAATGCAATATAAATATTTGCTGAAAAGTGTATAGCTAAAAATAATCCTGAAATAATTTGAATAATAAGTATTAAACCAAGTAATGATCCAAAATTTCATAAAATATTAATATTTGATGGAGTTGGTAAATTAATTAATGTATTGTAAATAGAATTAAATAAAGGGTTATTTTTAATTTTTATAGGAAACATTAGTATTTTTTTCGTATGGGAGCTTTATTACTATTCATTAAATTAATTATAATTAATAAGATAATTAATAAATAAATAAATATAAAAAAAGAAGAAAAAATATTTATAGCAATGTATAATTTAAAAAATTCTGTGTAAGGATGATCATTTAATTGAAAATTGTCGTTATAAATTAAAGATATATTAAATTTAAATAATATAAAAATAATTAATATACTGTATATAAATGGTTTAAAATTAATTAATTTAAATTTATTGTTAGAACAAATTCTTGTTACATAAGTAAATACAATTATTAATCCTCTAACAATTATTAAAAAAGTTGTAAATGGAATTCAAGATGAATAAAGCATTTCTCGTATAATAATACAAGAAGTGATACTTTGTAGTAAAAGTATAAATCCTATAGTCACAGGAGAAGTTAATGTTCTTATTCAAATAGAAGAAATTATTATAATACTTAATAATATTTTTAAAATGTCAGCTAGTAGTTTAATTTTAAAATATTAGTTTTGGAGACTAAAGTTATTGTAATTATTTATGCTGATGTTTTAAATTGTAAGTAACTTTGATTTACAAAATCAATATTTTATATTAAACTATTAAAACGTTGTTAATCTATTTTAGATATCTTTTTATATTTTATTTTGGAATAGTAAGTTTTTTTTCTATTCGAACACATATTTTAATAATACTTTTAATATTAGAATTTTTGAATTTAACTATTATTATAATAATTATTAATTTTATAATTTATTTTTCATTTGATGAAATAATTATTGTGTATCTACTTATTTTTATAGTATGTGAAGCAGTCATGGGATTAATTATATTAACTTTATGTGTACGTACACATGGTAATGATTATTTTAAGTCTATAAGTTTACTTGTATGTTAGAAGTACTAATAGGAATATTATTTATTGTGGTTTTAAGTAGTTGATTATTAAATATAAATTGTTTAGTTATATTTTTTATAATTTTAATATTTAAATTTTATGATAATGGAGAATATAATATTAAATTAATTATGTTTTTATTAAGAATTTGACTTGTAATTATAATAATAATAAGTGTTGAATTTAATTTAAAAACTTATGATTTATTATTAGTTTTTGTTATATTGTTAATTAGTTTATTTTTAACTTTTTATTCAGAAACAATATTTATTTTTTATTTAGGATTTGAAATAAGTGTTATTCCTGTGTTATTAATTATTTATGGGTGGGGGTATCAACCAGATCGTTTAGATGCTGGATTTTATATAATATTATATACAGTGTTTTTTTCACTTCCTCTTTTATTAGGAATTTTTTATTTTGAAAATTTACAAAATTGAAGAATTATTGTAGTGTGTTTATATTTAATGGCATTTTTAGTCAAATTACCTATATTTGGATTACATTTTTGACTACCTCGAGCTCATGTTGAAGCTCCTGTTTTTGGATCTATAATTTTAGCTGGAGTAATATTAAAACTAGGAGGATATGGGATTATAAAAATTTCTTTATTAAAAGGAGATTACATTTATTTAAATGTGCAAATAATTATCACAATCAGCATTTTAGGAGGGTTATGACTTAGCTGGAAATGTTTTATTCAAAGTGATATAAAAATACTTGTAGCTTATTCTTCTGTAGTACATATAAGATTAGTTTTAGCAGGACTTTTAACATTTCGTGAAATAGCATTAGCTGGCACAATATATATAATGATTGGGCATGGTTTATGTTCTTCAGGATTATTTTGTGTTTTAGGATTAACATATAATCGAACTTTAACTCGTAGAATTTATTTAAATAAAGGAATTTTAAGACTTATGCCTATTTGTAGAATATGGTGATTTTTCTTTTGTTCATCAAATTTATCTTTTCCTCCTTGTTTAAATTTATTTGGAGAAATTTTACTATTTACTTCTATTTTAAGATGAAATATTCATTTATACATAATCATATTAATGATAGGGGTTTTTAGATCTATATATAGAATTTATTTATACGCATTTACACAACAAGGACAAATAAGTAATTTTTTTTGTTTTAAAAATTTTAATTTAAATGAATCTTTATTAATAATATTACATTGATTACCTTTAAATTATTTAATATTAGATTTATTATTAATAATTTTATATTAAAATAGTTTAACTTAAAATAGTGATTTGTGGTATCAAAGATTAATTTATATTTTAATTATTTTAAAATATTTAAGAAAATATGAGTTTGTATCTTTTTTTTTATGTTTAGGAAGAATTCAATGTTTTGTTATATTTATAATTTTTATTAATTATAATTTAACATATTTATACGAATTTGAGGTTATATTATTTCACTCAATTCCATTTAATTTTATTATTTATTTAGATTGAATATCTTTTATATTTATTTTTGTTGTTTTATTTATTTCTATATTAATTATAGTTTATGCTAAAATTTATATAGGTATTAACTGTCATCAATTTTTATGAATAACAGTACTATTTGTTTTATTTATAGTTATCATAATTATAAGTCCAAGTTCTTTAGGAGTATTATTAGGATGAGATGGTTTAGGGATTGTATCTTATTGCTTAGTTATTTATTATAAAAGTTATGATTCTTTTAATTCTGGGTTTATTACAGCAGCCACTAATCGATTAGGAGATAGAATGTTAATATTATCTATTACATGATATAGTATAAATGGGTCTTTTATTTTCTTTGAAACTGAAGTTAGTGTAGTATTTTTTATGATTGCTTGTATAACTAAAAGAGCTCAATTTCCTTTTTGTGCTTGATTACCTTTAGCTATAGCAGCTCCAACTCCTATTTCTTCATTAGTACATTCTTCAACTCTTGTCACAGCTGGTGTTTATATACTAATTCGATTTTTTAATAGTTTTAATAGTTCAATTTATTTATGATTATTATTAATTTTATCTTTATTAACAGTATTTATTGCAGGAATTTGTGCTATAAAAGAATTTGATTTAAAACGAGTAGTAGCACTATCTACTTTAGGACAATTAGGATTTATAATAGTCATTTTGTCTGTAGGGCATCCTTATGTAGCCTTTTTTCATTTAATTATTCATGCTCTTTTTAAAGCATTATTATTTATATGTAGTGGGATTATCATTCATAGCAGATTAGGGACTCAAGATTTACGTAAAATAGGAAATACTAATACTGATTCAATTGTATTGACTTGTATAATTATTTCTTTATTTAATTTAATAGGAATACCTTTTACTTCTGGATTTTATTCTAAAGATTCTTTAGTTGAACTAACATATATAAATTACTCAGGATTTAGAATTGGATTAATGTTATTAATAATAATTATAATTACAAGAATTTACACTACACGATTAATTATATATAGTTGTTCTTCAAAAGGTTGAATTATATACATAAGAAGAAATATAAAATTATCTATTTGTATTATAATCTTAGCAGTATCAAATATTTTTATAGGTTGTTTTTTTAATTGAATTATTCAAGAATTAGATTTTATTTATTTATATAGATACATTAAATATATACCTATTTTAATAATTATTATAGGAATAATATGTTATAGATTAACTTTTAAAAATAAAAAAACTGAATTTTTTATAAAAGAAATATTTTATATAATAAGAATTACAAAAATAATTAGTTTAATTTTTTGTATTTTTTATAATATAATAAAAATTATAGATCAAGGATGATTTGAATCTTATTTAAAAAATATCAAAATTACTTTAACTAAAAATTCTTTAATTTTTAGAAATATTTCTTCAGATAAAATAATATTTTCTTTAGGAACTTTTTTAAGTCTAATTTTAATAATTTTCTCAAATAGTTTAAAAAGAACAAAATTTTGAAGAAATTTAAGTAGAACTTCTTTTGGGATGGCAATTTTATATTGAAAATATAATGTTTTAATTAAACTACAAAAGAGGGGGGGTGCCTAACAATATTGCTTTGAGGTAGTTAGCAGCTTCCTCTGAGACTCCTTGAATAAGATTACTTTCATTAAAATTATTAACAATAATTTGTCTCTTTTTGACTTTTATTCAAAGTACGGATTTTTATCTTATTTTTAGGTCGAAACTAAATGTAATTTTTTTTTACTTCTTTACTCAGATTAAATATCTATAATTATTATTTGCAATATAATTGTTTTTTTTAAACTATAATCCTATTTTCATTCTATTGATCCTTCTTTTCATTCTATTATTAATCCAATTAATAATAAAATTATTATTATAATTCTATATGTTATTCATGTTTTTATTAAAATTAATGATTTTATAATAGGTAATGGTATAATTAAAGTAATTTCAATATCAAAAATTAAGAATATTAGTCTGATGGAAAAAAAATGAATAGAAAATGATACACGTGATCTTGAAAATGGGTCGAATCCACATTCGAAAGGTGAATTTTTTTCACGATTAATAATTTTATGTATATTTATTATAGGAATAATAAAATTAATCATAATTATAATAATAAAGACAAAAGTAATAAATATTATTATTAAATTAATTATTTCATCAAAATGATTTTTTAATTGGAAATTAAATGTAATATTTATACTAATGAAATAATTATTTACCTCATCAGTAAATTGTTATATATAAAAATAATCATACTACATCAACGAAATGTCAATATCAAATTGATAATTCTATTCCTAAATGATGATTATTAGAAAAATGTAATATGTGTATACGGAAAAATCTATGAATTAAAAATATTGTCCCAATAATAACATGAATTCCATGAAATCCAGTAGTAATAAAAAAAGTTCTACCATAAATTGAATCACTAATACAAAAAGGAGAATATTTATATTCATAATATTGTAAAAAAGTAAAATATAATCCTAATATAATAGTAATAATTAATCTTTGGTTAGTTTTAGAAAAATTATTATTTATTATTGCTCTATGCGCTCATGTAACTGAGATTCCTGATCTTAATAAAATAATTGTATTTAATAATGGAATATGTAATGGGTTAAATCTTATGATATTTATAGGAGGTCATTTTAAACCTATTTCTATATTAGGAGATAATCTATGATGAAAAAAGGATCAAAAAAATCTAAAAAAAAACAATACTTCTGATGTAATAAATATAATTATTCCGTATTTTATTGAATTAACAACATTAAATGTATGATTTCCTTGAAATGTACTTTCTCGTTGAATGTCATTTCATCATTTAAATATTGTAAATAAAATTAATAGCAAGAAAATATTTATAGGAATATAATTATTTGTATTGAAATATAAAATTAAAAATGAAGCGTAATTTAAAATAATTATTGAAATAATAACAGGTCAAGGGGAAGGATCTACTAAATGAAATTGGTGATTTTTTTTCATTAAGAAATTTCTCTAGAATAAAGTGTTATAAGAACTGAAAATACATAAGATTGAATTATAGCAACTATAATTTCAAATATTAAAAATATTATTTGAATTGTTATAATAATTGGTCAAATTTTTGAATTAAAGTTTAAAGTATTTCCTAATAAAGCTATTAGTAAATGTCCTGCAATTAAATTAGCAGTTAATCGTACTGCTAATGCTATTGGTCGAATAATATTTCTTGTTAATTCAATTAATACTATTAGAGGTATTAAAATAACAGGAGTTCCATTAGGAACTAAATGTGCAAATATAGTTTTATTTAAATTTAATCAAAAAAATAATATAATTGTTCTTCAAATAGGTAATGCTATAGCTAAGGAAAATCTTAAATGAGCTGAGCAACAAAAAGTATATGGGTAATTTCTATTTAAATTATTAATTAAAATTATTATAAATAATGAAATTATTATTAAAGTACTTCCTTTTAGTATAATATTTTTTATAAAAAGTGATTTAAATTCTTTGTTTAAATTTTTAATTATAATAGTTATTATTAAATTAGTTCGAGAAGGAGTTTTTCAATAAATAGTAGGTAAACTTAAAATAATTAATATTATAATAAATCAATTTAATTGAGTCTTGAAAATAGTAGTAGGATCAAATATTGAAAATAAACTAGTTATCATTTAATTGAAAATTTTTTCTTATTAAATATTAAATTAGTATAATTATTTTTTTGATTGTAAAAATAAATATATGTACATATAATTATTACTATTATTAAAGTTATAATTAATAATATTATTCATGGTATTGGGGATATTTGTGGAATAAAGAAGTAAAAAATTACTTTGATATGACAATTCAATATTATAAATTAACTAACCTCTTTATTTAGGGTAATTGCTATACCATTAATTGATTTAAGAGACCATTACTTGCTTTTCAGTCACTAAATAAATTAAAATTTTTTACTCAAGAAATGAAAAAATTTATTGGAATTACATCTACAGAAATTGGTATGAAAGAGTGATTTGCTCCACAAATTTCTGAACATTGTCCAAAAAATATACCTGTTCGATTAGGGAATAAAGATATTTGATTTAATCGACCAGGAGTAGCATCTATTTTTAATCCCATAGCTGGAATTGTTCATGCATGAAGCACATCATATGATCTGGTAATAAGACGAATTTGACAATTAAGGGGTATTGGCGTTGTATTGTCAACTTCTAATAATCGGAAAGTTGATTGCGGGGATAAATATGAATCAAATTCAATTGAGTTGAAATCATTATATTCGTATCTTCAATATCATTGATGTCCTAAAATTTTAATTGTTAATAAAGGATTAAATAATTCATCTATTAAGTATAATAAATGAAGTGATGGTAATGCAATTAGTCTTAAAATAAATGTAGGAATTAAAGTTCAAATTAATTCAATTATTTGATTTTCTAAAATAGAATTTCTTGTTATTTTATTTTGAATTATTTTTAATATTATAAAAAAAACTATTGATAAAATAGTAGAAATAATTAATATTCTATAATCATGAAATATGATTAATTGTTCTATAATTGGTGAAGCTCTATCATAAAAAGAAAATTTTAATCAGTCAATTACTAAAAGAAGTATTTCATAATTAAATTTTAAATCTAAGGCATTTTTCTGCCATATTAGTATTTAATTAAAATTAAAGGAATTTCTGAATAACTATGTTCAATTGGAGGGAAATTTTGTATTCATTCAATTATATAAAAATTTAATGAATAAATTAATAATCGTTTACAATAAAAAGATTCTCAAATAATTAGTATTAAAAAAATTACTGAAATTAAAGAAATAAGAGATCCTAAAGAAGAAATAATATTTCAAAATATTAATAAATCTGGATAATTTGAGTATCGTCGAGGTATTCCTATTAATCCAAGAAAATGTTGAGGGAAAAATGTTATATTAACTCCAATGAAAGTTCTTAAAAATTGACTTTTTAATAATTTTTTATTTAATAAAATTCCTGTTATTAAAGGATACCAATTAATAAATCTAGAAATAATAGCAAATACTGCTCCTATCGATAACACATAATGAAAATGAGCAACTACATAGTAAGTATCATGTAAAATAATATCAATAGATGAATTTGCTAAAATTACTCCAGTTAATCCTCCTAAAGTGAATAAAAAAATAAATCCTAAAGACCAAATTATTCTTGGAGAAAAATAAATTTTTATACCATAAATTGTAGCTAATCATCTAAAAATTTTAATTCCTGTTGGAATTGCAATAATTATTGTTGCTGATGTAAAATAAGCACGTGAATCTACATCTATTCCAATAGTAAATATATGATGTGCTCATACAATAAATCCTAGAATTCCAATTGATAACATTGCATAAATTATACCTAAAGTTCCAAATGCAGAAATTTTACCTCTTTCTTGTGTAGTAATATGTGAAATAAGACCAAATCCTGGAAGAATCAAAATATATACTTCAGGATGTCCAAAAAATCAAAATAAATGTTGATACAAAATAGGATCTCCTCCTCCAGCTGGATCAAAAAAAGAAGTATTTATATTTCGATCTGTTAATAGTATAGTAATTGCTCCTGCTAAAACAGGTAATGCCAATAATAATAAAAAAGCAGTAATTAATACTGATCACACAAATAAAGGTATTTTTTCTAAATTACACGTGCATCTTCGTATATTAATAATTGTTGTAATGAAATTAATTGCTCCTAAGATAGATGAAATTCCTGCTAAATGTAAAGAAAAAATAGCAGTATCTACTGAATATCCTCTATGGAATATAGCATTTGATAAAGGAGGATAAACTGTTCATCCTGTTCCAACTCCTATATCTAGTAAACTACTTATAATTAATAAATATAAAGATGGAATTAATAATCAAAAACTTAAATTATTAAGTCGAGGGAATGCTATATCTGGAGCACCAATTATTAAAGGAATTAACCAATTTCCAAATCCTCCAATAATAATAGGTATAGTTATAAAAAAAATTATAATAAAAGCATGAGCAGTAACAATTGTATTATAAATTTGATCATTCATTAATAAAGAGGAAGATTGTCTTAATTCTAATCGAATAATTATTCTCAAAGATAAACCTAAAAGTCCTGATCAAATTCCAAATAAAAAATATAATGTTCCAATAATTTTATGATTAGTGCTTAAAAATCACATACTTATACAAGATAAGATGGCTGATTTAAAGCATGGAACTGTAAATTCTTATATAAACGAACGTTTTCTTATTAATTTTTTATTCAAAAATGATTTTAAATTGCAAATTTAAAGGTAACTTTCTAGTTAAAAATTTTCAAAGCCTAAAACGGCATATTTTTAACTTTGAAGGCTATTAGTTTATATTTTTAACTTAAGACTTTAGTTAAAAATATAGAATATAAAAGGTCCTGTTAAATTAATTAATATAAAAATATTTGTACTTAATAATTTAATTTTATTAATTTTTTTTATTCTTGAATAAGAAGTTAATATAATTAATCTAGATTTAATATAAAAAACAATGAAATAATTGAAAAAATAATTCCTAATAAAATATTTAATGTATAATGTGCATAAAGATTTTTTATAATTAATCATTTAGGGGTGAATCCTATAAAAGGGGGGAATCCTCTTAAAGATATGACTGTTATAAAATAAAATCATTTAATTTTTACTTAAAACATTAATTTGAATAATTCATTTAATTTGTAATTTAAAAATAAATTTTATTATAAAAAAGATAAAATAAAATAATTTATAAAATACAATAAAAATAAAGAAAAGGAATTTATTATAGATATTATCATTCATCCGGTATTATTAATAGAAGAAAAAATTATTATTTTAATTAAGGAAGATTGGGTTATTCTTCCAATAGTTCCAATAATAATATTAATATTTGAAATATAAGAAATTATATAGTTTCATGATCTAAACAAAATAAAAAAAGGAACTAGTTTTTGTAAAGTGAAAAATAAGAAAACATTTTTTATAGAAAATTTATTTACAATTATAGGGGTTCAAGAATGTAGGGGTGCCATTCCTCTTTTTAATATTAAAGCTATAGGAGGGACTATAACAAAAATAAAAAATTTTTCATTGTAATGAATTATTCTATTATTAATGGTAAGTAAAAAAATAAGAGATCCTAAAGAAGAAATAATATTTCAAAATATTAATAAATCTGGATAATTTGAGTATCGTCGAGGTATTCCCATTAATCCAAGAAAATGTTGAGAGAAAAATGTTATATTAACTCCAATTCAAGTTCTTAAAAATTGACTTTTAATAATTATTTAATAAAATTCCTGTTATTAAAGGATATTAATTAATAAATCTAGAAATAATAGCAAATACTGCTCCTATCGATAACACATAATGAAAATGAGCAACTACATAGTAAGTATCATGTAAAATAATATCAATAGATGAATTTGCTAAAATTACTTCAGTTAATCCTCTTAAAGTGAATAAAAAAATAAATTCTAAAGACTAAATTATTCTTGGAGAAAAATAAATTTTATACCATAAATTGTAGCTAATCATCTAAAAATTTTAATTCCTGTTGGAATTGCAATAATTATTGTTGCTGATGTAAAATAAGCACGTGAATCTACATCTATTCCAACAGGAATAACTAATTTTCAAATCTTCTAATAATAGGTATAGTTATAAAAAAAATTATAATAAAAGCATGAGTAGTAACAATTGTATTATAAATTTGATCATTCATTAATAAAGAGGAAGATTGTCTTAATTCTAATCGAATAATTATTCTCAAAGATAAACCTAAAAGTCCTGATCAAATTCCAAATAAAAAATATAATGTTCCAATAATTTTATGATTAGTGCTTAAAAATTATATACTTATACAAGATAAGATGGCTGATTTAAAGCATGGAACTGTAAATTCTTATATAAACGAACGTTTTCTTATTAATTTTTATTCAAAAATGATTTTAAATTGCAAATTTAAAGGTAATTTTCTAGTTAAAAATTTTCAAAGCCTAAAACGGCATATTTTTTTTTAACTTTGAAGGCTATTAGTTTATATTTTTAACTTAAGACTTTAGTTAAAAATATAGAATATAAAAGGTCCTGTTAAATTAATTAATATAAAAATATTTGTACTTAATAATTTAATTTTATTAATTTTTTTTATTCTTGAATAAGAAGTTAATATAATTAATCTAGATTTAATATAAAAAAACAATGAAATAATTGAAAAAATAATTCCTAATAAAATATTTAATGTATAATGTGCATAAAGATTTTTTATAATTAATCATTTAGGGGTGAATCCTATAAAAGGGGGGAATCCTCTTAAAGATATGACTGTTATAAAATAAAATCATTTAATTTTTATACTTAAAACATTAATTTGAATAATTCATTTAATTTGTAATTTAAAAATAAATTTTATTATAAAAAAAGATAAAATAAAATAATTTATAAAATACAATAAAAATAAAGAAAAGGAATTTATTATAGATATTATCATTCATCCGGTATTATTAATAGAAGAAAAAATTATTATTTTAATTAATGAAGATTGGGTTATTCCTCCAATAGTTCCAATAATAATATTAATATTTGAAATATAAGAAATTATATAGTTTCATGATCTAAACAAAATAAAAAAAGGAACTAGTTTTTGTAAAGTGAAAAATAAGAAAACATTTTTTATAGAAAATTTATTTACAATTATAGGGGTTCAAGAATGTAGGGGTGCCATTCCTCTTTTTAATATTAAAGCTATAGGAGGGACTATAGCAAAAATAAAAAATTTTTCATTGTAATAAATTATTCTATTATTAATGGTAAGTAAAAAAATAAGAGATCCTAAAGATTGAATTAAGAAATATTTTATTCTTCTTTCTATTTTTATTATATAAATTGGGTGATTTAATATAATAAAAATAAATCTAATTAAATTTATTTCTATTCCTATTCAAATTAAAATTCAAGAAGATCTTGATAAAGAAAAAATAATAGATAATAAATATATGGGGAACACTATAATATTAAAATTATACATTAGAAAAAAGATTAACTATATTTGAATTATGAATCCAAAAGCTTAAATTTTAGCTTATTTTTCTATATATTTAGGTGAAATTTCATATGAATTTTTGAAATTCAAGTATTTTAACTATGTTTAAAAAAATATAAAAAGAGTTTAAAAAAACATGATTTATTACATCAAAATAATCCTTTATCAGGCATCTTCTTG